CATGGCCAAGGGTAAAGATGTCAGAGGGGTAGTTATTTTGCAATGTACCAATTGCGCCCAAAAGAATTTCAAGAAAGAATCGCGGGGCACTTCCAGATATATTACTCAAAAGAATCGACACAATACACCTAGTCGATTGGAATTGAGAAAATTCTGTCCTTATTGTTACAAGCATACGATTCATGGGGAGATAAAGAACTAGATTGAACGGAGGGAGCGGAACGCGTGTACCGCCCTTCTATTCCACGGAATCAGAATAAATTCTATTCTATAAATAAACAAATTAAGTCCTATTTCGGTCGGATCCGAAATGCACGAATAAAGAGGAGTTTAGAAATAAGGAATTAACCATGGATAAAACCAAGCGATTCTTTCATAAATCTCAACGGGGTTTTCATAAATCCCAACGGGGTTTTCATAAATCCCAACGGGGTTTTCATAAATCCCAACGGGGTTTTCATAAACCCCAGCGGGATTTTCGTAGGCGTTTGCCCCCAACTAGACCGGGGGATCTATTTGATTATAGAAACATGAGTTCAATTGGTCAATTTATTAGTGACCGGGGAAAAATATTATCTCGACGAGCGACTAAATTGACCTTGAAACAACAACGAGCAATGGCTCTTGCTATAAAACAAGCTCGTATTTTATCTTCATTACCTTTTCTTACTAATGAGAAACTACTTGCGAAATTCAAGTCGAAAATCAGAAAGAAATATGTCCGCAGAAGAGGAAAGAAATATGCCCCGAAGGGAGAAAAGCAATACGTTCCGAAGGGAGAAAAGAAATTTGTCCCGAACCCGAAGGGAGACGGCTCTGGGAAAGAAAAGCAATATGTCCGCGGAAGAGGAAAGCAATATGTCCCGAAGGAAGAAAAGCAATATGTCCCGAAGGAAGAAAAGCAATATGTCCCGAAGGAAGAAAAGCAATATGTTCCGAAGGAAGAAAAGCAATATGTTCCGAAGGAAGAAAAGCAATATGTCCGCGGAAGAGGAAAGCAATATGTTCCGAAGGAAGAAAAGCAATATGTTCCGAAGGAAGAAAAGCAATATGTCCCGAAGGAAGAAAAGCAATATGTCCCGAAGGAAGAAAAGCAACATGTCCGCGGAAGAGGAAAGCAATATGTCCCGAAGGGAGAAAAAAAAAATGCTCCGAAGGAAGAAAAGCAATATGTCCCGAAGGGTGAAATTAAAGAAAATAACGAGGATCCATATGGTTCTAGGGGCGAAAAGAAATAGGCTTACTCCTCAACCGTATCAAAAGAATTTTCATTGGAGGTTAAAATCAGATTGATATTTTATTCGAAAGGATGAAGGGATTTAATTGTTGCGGTGTACATAGAATAAAAAAGAATGAGATGAAGAAGAATTTTTCTTTTTTTTTTTTGAATTTTTCTTTTTTTTTTTGAAACGTGTTCGTTCGTTCCTACTACTTCATTTCTGAATTTCATTTCTCGTCATATATATATTCATTTTTGCTCTACCTTCCCGGGGTCATTCTCCGGGAAACTCCGTTTAAATCATTCCGGCGAATTCGTTCCAATCTTCCTATTTGACGATCTCATTGGAAATCACGTAAAAACAATTCGTATTTGATATAGCCATTTGTGCAAGTATTTTACGATTAAGAAGCACCTGCCCCTTGTACAGATCGTGTATTAATCGCCTATAACTATGAGATGCGCCATTCTCGCGGGTTACTGCATTTATCCGAGTGATCCACAAACGTCGAAAATCTCTCTTTCTCCTGCCTCTATCCCGATGAGTAGAAATCAAAGCTCTCATTTTCTGTTGAGTAGTAGTTCGGGTAAGTCTTAAATGAGCCCCGCGAAAGGTTGATCCAAGTGAACGAGTTTTTTTTCGACGTCTGCGGGCTATATATCCCCGCGTAACTCTGGCCATTGAATCAAATGAAACTTTGACGAATAACTATTTGACGAATAACTAATTGATTTCATTTCTTTCAGTCATTCTTTTCTCCTCTCTTGTTTTACTAAAAACAAAACGGATTCTTCCGATGTATAAAATAAAAATTCCAATGGCTTTTGCTACGATGACCTTCCCAACCACGATTTTTTATTTCTTATGGGTGTTTATTTTACCTCAAAATAAGAAATTGTACCGATATTTGGTAGAAAATAAATAAGAAATGGGCATTAAACGGAAATGAATAAATAAATATTGGCTTCCATCGTTTCTATGGTTACTTCTTAAACGGTGAGGTCCTCTCTATACGCCGGAGCCTCTTCCTTCTTTTAATCAATGTTATTTGTAACTTGTACAGTTCACACTCTTTGGCTCTACCCACGAATTATCTAATAATAGGTCATTTCACAATGAGATCTATCCATACAGTGACGGCATTTAATTAAGAGGGTTGGCTAGGTAGCTGACCCTTTTAGTCCGTTCTTGCAAGAGTATGAGCATAATCTTTCTGCTTTTGAAATACCATTTTCCCCGCTTAATGGATAACCATTCGCTACCAATGGAGAGTTGCTTTTCATCTCAAATCGAGGTGATTGGATTTGCACCAATGGAAACCATAAATTCCATACACAATAGGGGTATATGATAGATCTTTCTTTTTCGATAGTGACTGAAGTTCTCATATTCTATCCAATTCATTGGTACTAGTTACTGCATTGATACTGGAAAAATCCCCTCGTTTGTTCTAGCTCGTGATCTGAACGAGTCGCACATACACCCTAGTACATGTTCCTCGGCGCTGAGGACATCCTCGAAGCGCTGGGGCTTTCGTGATATTTCTGATTGGCTGTCTTGTATTTCTAATAAGCTGTCTAATAGTTGGCATGTTGAATCCTATAAAGAATGGGCCGGTTTAGATCGATCCTAACCGGATGATTATGAATTAGGAAAGAAAAAGTATGAATAAAAAAGAAGAAGTTCCATTTCAGATTTATTTTACCGAGATGAGGAGATCAAATCATGATTCCTCGGATTTATGAATCTGAATATTGATCGAATTATGGTTACAATTATTAATCCAACCCTAAGAATATAATAGGAATGATAATTCGAATTATCATTCCTATTATTCCACCGATCCTACCTATTATAGGGTAGGGCCTCTACCGTTAATAAGGTACCCTATGACTATGAGAGTCACAAACTGAAACAATAATTTCATAGTGTTTTCCTCCCTAGGAAATAAAAAAAATATAAGAGCTTTTATTACGTTATATACTTATATACGTAAATTCTTTATATCTGTCAACTCTTTTTTTTGTAACAAACGTTACGTTATAATTGTTTCTCTATTCTGTCGATTTCTTTACATTTCTTAGAAGAGAAAATTATGCTGAAAGTGCGCGCCGGAATAGACACTCTATCTCTATTCCTATAAGATCAACAATGCCATGATCTTGTGCTTCTTCTGCGGACATAAAAACATCCCTTTCCATGTCGAATATTACAGCCCATATAGGAGCGCCCGTTCTTTCTGCAAAAATTCTTATGATGTCGTTATACATTTCCAGAAATTCTACCATTTCCAGGATAATGTCGTAGCCAAAATCGTCGTCATCGTCGTCTTCGTCTTCTTCCTCCAAATAAGCACAGAGAGGCTGGTGTATCATAACCCTGATGATATAACATAATAAACGCTTCCTCTATCTCGACCTTCGCATCATCGGGCAAAGTGAAAGGAATAAAGAATAATAAAAAGAAAAAGATCGAATTGAACAACCGTACAGGCATCTTTTGTGCAGTGCATACGGCTTTACAATGGAATTTCTTTTTCCATCGAAGAAAGAGACAAATAAAACCCATCAGACCCAGCCAGACCGTTGAATGACATTTACCATCCTTCCTTTTCTTTTGTATTTGTAGGAGTTCAAAAAATACTATGATAGTTCCGTTGCTTTCTATGTTTATCTCGTCTGAGACTCAACAATCCCAAAGTTTCTTTCTGACCCAGGAAAAAATGATCTTTTTTTTTTTTTCATTTTCATATCCTTTCATAACATAAATATCGGGAAAAGACTTCTTTCTAATGTTGAAAAAAGGTAAGGTTTGTGACGCTGAAACGGACCCCCGATGCATAAGATTAAATAAGAAATACCTTTTGTCTGTTCCATACTACTATCTCAATTCATAACCTCGTGTTGAAAAAGTTTACTAATATCTAAATCGAAGTGCCATGCTATTATTACTTATTCTTTTTATTTATTTATTCAAATTCCATATAGCGAAGGCATAATTTTCTCCTTCTCGAAAATCAAAAATTCATTGGCGCCAAGCGTAAGGGAGTGCTACACGTTGGGTAATTTCTCCTCCGACCAGGATGAGAGCCCCTATTGAAGCAGCCATTCCCATGCCTATTGTATGCACAATAGGGTTCACCCATTGCATAGTGTCAAAAACAAGCACTCCTGGGATTATGAATCCGCCGGGAGAGTTTATAAACAAAAAAATATCCCAGGTTGGATCCGCTATGCCGAGAAATATCATGAGACCGGCAATCAGATTCGCGAGCTCATCATCAACCTCGTCTCCTAAAAAAAGTAATCTTTCCCAATAAAGTCGGTTGATTAGGACAAAATTGCATCCTTTAGGAACCGTACGCGCACCTTTGAATACATACGGTTCAAAAAATCCAAATTTTGAAAAAAAAAGAATCAACGTGTCGATTCTAGCCCTTTTTCTTTTTTTGTAGCAGATTTTTTCCTAACTAAGGGGCCTTTTTCTTCTATTTTTCAAGAAACATGAGTTTTGGCTTACTTCCCCAGAATTCGTTGAGCTTATCGAACTAACCTCTCATTGATGTATTGTTTCATCGAGATCCAAATCACAATGTCATTTTCTTGTTCCTGAATAGGCCTCTTCTACTTTTTGATTTTTAGGTTTATGCTCTACTCCGGGTAAAGATCCGCCCGAATTCTATTTGCACATATAGGACAAAGAATCTTAGTACCACTTTTCCTTTTTTCTTTTCAATTCGTTTTATTTTATGCCTTCCGCCCAATATTTGATGTATTCATCGTATTACTCCATTGTCTGGCAGTATGAGATCGCTCGTGTGGCATTAAGGAAATCATTTATGATACGGGGGTAATCATACATAGATTACCCGTTTGGTTTTTTCGAAACGGAGCCTGTATACTTCATTTTATTGGTCCAGGCCAACCATAAATTCTTATAAAAGATACCCCCTAGCAAATTGACCTAATTGCACTTCACGCTACGAATTATTGATGATTCAATCAATCTTTCTTGGGCGAAACGGAGGATATCTCGATCGGGGGAGAGGACGGGGAAATCCCATATGACCTAATATGTCTGACAAGTCGCACTATAGGTCGAGCCAACTTGCTTCTTCGTCTCCAGGAAGACGAAAGGGTATTTTTGGAACACCAACGGGCATCAAATTAAAGAAAGAGAGATTAAGTACCAGAAATCGCTTTGATGTGGAAACGTAAAACGCGCTTATTGTCTTCATAATATTGTTACCTTTTATCGGATTTTAGCCATAGATTGTAAGGTTCACGGGGGAAGAGGGAATGAATAAAGAAAAATTCTGACGAACGGATCGTTTGAATGATGAACAAGTATCTATGCATTCACTCATAAAAAACGAGACCAACCCCCATTGCATTGCGTATGGATACTTATTGGGTATAGAATAGGTCTGCTTTTCTTTGTTCCTACGAACAGAATTGTTCAATTATTACCAACATAACAGAATAAATATTCACCCTTGCTTCGGGATAATCCACTAAAAGGGCGAGGTCCATAGCATAGTCTTTTCCAATGCAATAAAGCTACATAGTGTCTATTTTTTCTTTAAAAAAGGGGGTATTTCCATGGGTTTGCCTTGGTATCGTGTTCATACCGTCGTATTGAACGATCCCGGTCGGTTGCTTTCTGTCCATATAATGCATACAGCTCTAGTTTCTGGTTGGGCCGGTTCGATGGCTCTATACGAATTAGCTGTTTTTGATCCCTCTGACCCCGTTCTTGATCCAATGTGGAGACAAGGCATGTTCGTTATCCCCTTCATGACTCGTTTAGGAATAAACAATTCATGGGGTGGTTGGAGTATTACAGGAGGAACGATAACGAATCCGGGTATTTGGAGTTACGAGGGTGTGGCCGGGGCACATATTGTGTTTTCCGGCTTGTGCTTCTTAGCAGCTATCTGGCATTGGGTGTATTGGGACCTAGAAATATTTTGTGATGAACGTACAGGAAAACCCTCTTTGGATTTGCCTAAGATCTTTGGAATTCATTTATTTCTCTCGGGGGTGGCTTGCTTTGGGTTTGGCGCTTTTCATGTAACAGGCTTGTATGGCCCTGGAATATGGGTGTCCGATCCTTATGGCCTAACCGGAAAAGTACAATTCGTAAATCCAGCGTGGGGCGCGGAAGGTTTTGATCCTTTTGTTCCGGGAGGAATAGCCTCTCATCATATTGCAGCGGGGACATTGGGCATATTAGCGGGCCTATTCCATCTTAGTGTCCGCCCTCCCCAACGTCTATACAAAGGATTACGTATGGGCAATATTGAAACTGTACTTTCCAGCAGTATCGCCGCTGTCTTTTTTGCAGCTTTCGTTGTTGCTGGAACTATGTGGTATGGTTCAGCAACTACCCCCATTGAATTATTTGGTCCCACTCGTTATCAGTGGGATCAGGGATACTTCCAGCAAGAAATATATCGAAGGGTTAGCGCCGGGCTAGCCGAAAATCTGAGTTTGTCGGAAGCTTGGTCTAAAATTCCCGAAAAATTAGCCTTTTATGATTACATTGGTAATAATCCGGCGAAAGGGGGATTATTCAGAGCGGGCTCAATGGACAACGGAGATGGAATAGCCGTTGGATGGTTAGGACACCCCATCTTTAGAGATAAAGAAGGACACGAGCTTTTTGTACGTCGTATGCCTACTTTTTTTGAAACATTTCCAGTAGTTTTGGTAGACGGAGATGGAATTGTAAGAGCCGATGTGCCTTTTAGAAGGGCAGAGTCGAAGTATAGTGTCGAACAGGTAGGTGTAACTGTTGAGTTCTATGGTGGCGAACTCAATGGAGTCAGTTATAGCGATGCTGCTACTGTGAAAAAATATGCTAGACGTGCTCAATTGGGTGAAATTTTTGAATTAGACCGTGCTACTTTGAAATCCGATGGTGTTTTTCGTAGCAGTCCAAGGGGTTGGTTCACTTTTGGACATGCGACGTTTGCTTTGCTCTTCTTTTTCGGACACATTTGGCATGGCGCTAGAACTTTGTTCAGAGATGTTTTTGCTGGTATTGATCCGGATTTGGATGCTCAAGTGGAATTTGGGGCATTCCAAAAACTTGGAGATCCAACTACAAGGAGACAAGTAATCTGATACAACATTGCTCCGCTATCTTTCTTTTGCCCTTATTGGATTTTATTTATTTGATATACAGTATTGGAGAAATCTTGATTTTCATCATTGCCCTTTTTTGACTCTTGCCTTTTCTTTCTTCGGAAAATGATCCCAAACGAAATGAATAGGTG